GAATAGGTCGTCGATTCAGCATTAGATAAAGGGGGTAAAATCCCTGTTTTTACAATTTACAATAAGCGGTTAAAATCATTTTATCAATATGAGTATCCTATATCGATAAAATATTTATTTTGAAACCACCTCTAACATAGTGGTAGAAAGAGTACCATGCTGCGTCTAGACTTCAAACAGTTTGTTTTAACCATGTTAATAGTTCCACATTATTGGTTAATAGAGAATCAAAATAAATTTACCAATGAATCGCGAAATGCTATGGTTCTTACATATAATTTATGAATTTATACAGAAGTAATTCGCGAGATCATGCACCTCTCTTTCCTACTTATAACGGAAAAGGGTACAGTTGGTTGGTCCAACCTATTCTTGAAATAAACAACTCGCACACACTCCCTTTCCAAAAAAAATCAATACACCAAGCACTACACTTAGATTTATTGGATTTGTTGCTAAAATATCGGTATTAAACCCGAAACTCCCGGCAGATGGCCAGTGGCCCAAAGAAACGAAAGAATCGGTTACGTTTTTCATATGATCTCCTCTTATAGATAGACTAAAAAATCGAACAGAGTTCTTTTTGTAGCACTTCGCCCCTCTTTTTATTTATTCTTTTATTTTTTCTGAAATTGAGTAAAAAAATAAAAAATATTCGAGTTAGTTAGAAATTATGAACTAATGAACTAGCCCTTTTATTGGTTATTGGAACACTAACACTTACTAAAAAGAGTTTCCCTTGGTCTATGAACGGGAAGGATGAAAGCGAGTCAAGTAGGCTAATTCCTCATCCGCAAATCAGCCCTTCCCCTAGGTTCTTTTCTCAAAGAATAAAGAATGGTAGGAGGGAAATCTTGATAGAATTTGAAAAAGCAAACGACAAGTCGAAGGCAATAAAATATGAAAAATATATTTTTCATATTTCTAAGCTAAGATTAAACAAAAGGATTTGCAAATAAAAGTGCTAATGCTACAACCAGTCCATAAATTGTTAAAGCTTCCATAAAAGCTAGACTAAGCAATAGCGTACCTCGTATTTTGCCCTCTGCCTCAGGCTGTCTCGCGATACCCTCTACAGCTTGACCCGCAGCAGTCCCTTGACCAACTCCAGGTCCAATAGAAGCAAGCCCTACGGCCAATCCAGCAGCAATAACGGAAGCGGCAGAAATCAGTGGATTCATGATAAGTTCCTCGTACCAAAAAAAGAAATGGTTAATGATACAATCAACCAATGAATTATGACTTAATTATTCCCTCACTAGGACTCATCCAGTCGAAGTAACTAAGAACTTCGGATTGAAGTAATAAGATTCTTGAATCATCAAAACAACTTCGATATATCTTTTTTACTTTTTAGCCACAGAGTCTTTGTGAACCCATACGACTTTCATTCTTCCATTTCTTGTTCTTGGTTCGAACTGTTAGTTGAATTATTTCTTGATTTCATCCGTTTAGTCATTCAATTCACAGTCACAAGGGGCCGGAAGGACTTCTAGTCTATTAGAATCCCCTAGAAAAATATATCTTTAGTAGTTCATTTCATATATAACTAGCACTAGGCAATATCTAATATCACATATACATGTCTTTCTTCCATAACGTAAACCAAGCATTCATCTTAGATTTAATCCTATTCGAGAATCAAGCGTCGAAACATCTAGAAGGGTTCGCTTATAGTTATTCAAGTACAGATACCTCCCGCCCCTTTCTAAAATACTAAAAAAAACTTTTGAAAAATTCTTTTGAATCTTACCTTTTCTTATTATTCCACCTAGAGAAATCTAAATGGACAAATTGATTAGGACGACAAATTCCATAGGTATAGAAATATCATTATTTGATTGATCTAAGTTCATGCACTTTATTAATAAAACTGAATAAAAAAATTATTCATTTTTATTATTTATTTATTATTAATATTTTGGTGAATCGTTGAATAAAATCAACTGAAAGGGAAATCATTTCGCCCTTTTTTTTTATTTAATTACACGTCGTAAACCTATACAACAAGAATTATTGACAAAAATTCTTATATTCAAATTGTTTTAACAATGAATTAATAATGAGATGGACTAAGCAATCTAAAGTGAATATTCATTGAGACGAAGTATGATATTAAGTGAAGGAAAGGGGAATTTTAGGAAAAAGATCTAAAAACAAAGATCTTTTTCCCCTTACTCTTTAATATCATCGTAATGTTTTTGCTATCACTCTAGATCGTATATAGCATAGTTGTATATTTAGATTCCCCTATTCTATTCCGTAAGTTAAGTAATTCTCTTAAGCCACCCACCATATACATTTATACATTGCTGTGGGCTAAGCTAAAAAAGACTATTTCAATGATGGCCCTCCATGGATTCACCTATATAAGCCGCGGCTAAAGTTGCAAAAATAAGAGCTTGAATACCACTTGTAAATAATCCAAGGAGCATGACAGGTATAGGAACTACTAAGGGTACTAAAGAAACAAGAACAACAACTACTAATTCATCAGCTA